TCAAAAATTGATTAATAGTTCATTTTTCACCGATTCAGTTAAAAAAAAGATTCGCATATAATCATATAATAGAAAGGAGATGTTTTTACCTAATTTTTTAGTCTAATTCATATAATATGATTTAAGTGCGTAAGAAGACTTGTATTTATTAAAATATGTTCAGATATAACTCTAGCTATCTATACATATCTCCTCCTTTATTGAATTTCTATTCGGGACAGCCTAGCCTATGTCGTGTTCTATCAAAGTTCCTATTTTCTATAGATAAAAATCATATACAGAACAGTTAAGATATTTGATTAGATATCTTTAAAACAATTTAGGTTCTGGGGTTTACATATATGCATAATTGCTATTATAATATTAATATAACCGAGAAGATTTTTTTTTGTAATCTTGATTAGTTATGTATTAATTTGGATTTTTTATATCATTAGGGAAAGACAATTTTCGAAATTTTAGATTAAAATCCGAGAATCGTTCATGAATTCACAGTCACATAGTTAATGGTCCCGATTTGTCCTGAATTTTTGCTTTTGTGACTGAAAAGCCACATTTGATTTCTCAACTCAATCTAAAAAGAAAAGTGGGGATATTTTCGGCTATTTTGTATCGTCTTGGCGGCATGGCCGAGCGGTAAGGCGGGGGACTGCAAATCCTTTTTCCCCAGTTCAAATCCGGGTGTCGCCTGATCAACAAAAGCTTCGAAATACCCCTATTGTTTTGCTGATTTAACTTGCCAAATTTGTCCTCAACGCAATCCCAACGGAAGAAAAGGATTCTTGATACTTGCTTGATTCTAAACATCTGAAAGTTCTGTCCTCTAAAGTGCTGTAAATCCTTTCGTCTCGGATTCAAGGCAAGTTTCTAGTAGTGGTGAATTGATAAATCTTAATCTGATAGCCCTTACACTACTAATGTAATGTCTACTGATTGGATCTTAAAGTAGAGTGAATACTCAAGAGGAAGTTAATTAGTAATTGCAGAAATGGCGTAAGGTACTTTGTCTACAGATTCATAAAAATCTCTGAGTACTGGGGCATTCAATACTAATTAGATTGATTGAATGGATTAATTGGCCTTTTTTTTTTTATTTTATATAAAATAAAAAAAAAAAGAACGAAGTTCTTTTAGGGAATTCCTATTCCATTCTTGACTAGACTGTCTTACCATTGTTTTACATAAAGAATGGGGAGAAGGTAAAGTACAGATTCGATCAAATGGAAAAAAATAGGGGTATGTAATAAATAGCGATCCATCTTGATTCGATCTTTTTTAGACGTTTGAATTAATGAAGCACAACAAAACATGTTATTGTTCCTACATGTTAGGAAAATTTTCTTGATACTTCCAAGAGCGTCGTTGCTTATTTTGCTTGTACTTAATCTTTACCGATTCTACTACAAATCATATACTAACTTATTAGAATTGAATTGGATTTATTAGATCGTTTCATCAATGGTATGGAGTAAAATCTTTTTTGACTCTGTGCCAATAATTCGACTATTATTAGTGAATAATAATGGAATAATTCCTTCATATTGATAGAGATAGGGGATAGAATTCACATGGATATAGTAAGTCTCGCTTGGGCTGCTTTAATGGTAGTCTTCACATTTTCCCTTTCACTCGTAGTATGGGGAAGAAGTGGACTCTAGAGTCGAGGTACTACGAATTGAACTGGGGAATCAAACTGCATTAATTGTTTTATAAATTGTTTGGCAAAGATTTAACTCTTCTTATTAATTATTATTTTAATTTTATTTCATTTTATCTAAAATTATCTGCATTTCCATATTATATTGAATTCTAGTAGAATAATGTAGTCTATGAATAATCAAATATATATTGAATAACAATAATCCTATATAACAATAATCCTATATTATGAATAAGAACTTTCTATATTATTTCATAGTATATGAATATATATGACTTCTATTCTATATATGAATATGAATAATAAAAAAAATACGAATAATACCATTTCAATCAAACAAAACAAATAAGGAATGAATACAAATGATTTGAAATCTGTTTCTAACCAAATTCTTCCTAAAATTTCTATTTTGATAAACCCCACTCTTAACAGTGTTACAGATCTAGACAATGCGGAAGAGTGTAAACCTTTTTTTTTTAACCTTTCTATTTGCCTTTTTATTTGTTCTGTTTCCCCCTTTACTGTTTAAAACTAAAACTGTTTAAAGAGAAAAGAAAGCAGTTCGGTTATTAAATATTCAATTTAAGTGAATACATCTCGATAATTCATATATACATGTAGGAAAATACGTATTTAGATTGTAGATTGATCTATATTAAGATTAAGCCGCCTACATCGTTATCCAGTACAAATACAATACATAACAATAACAATATATAGAGAGTATGGTAGAAAGAAATAGGAATCTTTCTACCATACTTAGACTATCGGATCTCATAGAATACTGTTGATTCTAGTCCGCTCATTTCATTTAAGACACGAAATTGGAATCCTTTTCATTTTTCATTTTGTTTCTTCAATCATTGACAAGAATTAAGAAGTCAAGTTTCATTCAACTTTATCGCTCTGACTTTGACTGATCGTTTTTACGTATATTATAAGCAAAAAGGCAGTAGGAACTAGAATGAACAGCGCAGTAGCAATAAATGCGAGAATATTTACTTCCATAATCTCACTATATTATTTGATTTTTCTTTACTTCGCAATAACTCGGGATTTAATCCCATAGAGATGATAACTCTTTCGCCTGTAAATTAAATATCATGAATAACAATATCTGAACCGATTCATCGTCGAGAATTAAATAGTATACCATAGGAAGATCCTTGTATCCATACCGAATCAAAAATTTCTTGACTTTCCTTTTCTTTTTTATTTCTCACTTTTCCATTCTTTCTTTTCTCTAAACGACTGCTTTCTCATCTGATTAAGTTTCATCTAAACGCCTTTACGCTTACATTGGTTACAAACAAACCCAAACAAAGGATAAAAGCAAAAAAAAAGAAAAAATAACGAGGGATTATAAGTTAACTCCTTTAAGAAACTAATCTTCTTAGAAAACAAAAAAGGTGTGATAAAAATGAGTCCCAGTATAAAAAATCTATAAAATTCACTATATTTAGAGTTTTTTTCTTTGACAGAAACCCTTAAAAGATTATTCAGTCCCTCGCCAAAACTAAAAGAAGTAGGATCCTTCTTTTTATCTTTTTATTTGATCTTTATTTTATTAAGACTCCCCCTTCCTTGGATTAGGAAAGAAACGCGTATAATAGAATATATCAACAAAAATTCAGTGGGAAGTTTGAATGAGATAGATTTTTTCAAATTCAAATTAGTAATTGAGGTTACACAAAATCGTAGTCAAAAAAGAAGATACTTTCTAATAAAGTATTCTATCAAAGTCACTATGTTAAATTCATTTTGTATCGTACAAATTCCATTTATGTATGTGTTCCCGACGAACATATGGTACTCTATTTTACATTACAAAACGTCGGAGTAATCGAAAATGCCAGATCCCCAGTATGGTATTATTTTGAAATCCTCCATATGATGCTACCAATAATTGTACTAATCCACATATCTTTCTCTCCCACAAATCGGTACTAGGTAACGAAATGGAAATTCCCATATTTGTTTGATGGGAAATGAATGATGGGAAATGAAAAACGAAAAATAACAAATAGAAAAATTAAGAAGGATCCCTTGGGAATGACATTATGCTATTTGTCCTCTTTTTACATTTTACAGAAAAAGGAGAGAGCAAGTTATGTATTTTTTTTTGTATTACATTTTGATCCGTCGGGACTGACGGGGCTCGAACCCGCAGCTTCCGCCTTGACAGGGCGGTGCTCTGACCAATTGAACTACAATCCCAGGGAAATAAAGTATACGGTATACATAGTCTTATGATTTCATTCAAAGACTTTCTATTTAGATTAGAATCGTCGTCTTGTAACAGAGACGTGGGTGATATATATATCAATGCTTTTTAGTGCGAACAGCAAGGATTACGAGTAATCCTTTACTTTTTTTTCTTTCGTATCGGGCATTTCTGGAGAACAAAGGAAAGGGGTTATATCATTTCATGTGTGTGGATTAGCGAATTCTTGGGCCGAGCTGGATTTGAACCAGCGTAGACATATTGCCAACGAATTTACAGTCCGTCCCCATTAACCGCTCGGGCATCGACCCAGGAAGAATAAATTCTGGGCTTACTTAGAATCCCTGATCCATTTTTCCTTTCGTAATACCTTACCCCCAGGGGAAGTCGAATCCCCGCTGCCTCCTTGAAAGAGAGATGTCCTGAACCACTAGACGATGGGGGCATATTTGCCCGACCACCAGCACACTATGCTCATAGTATGAGCAGTTTTTTGAAATTGTCAATATACAATAGAATGATATGGTCTGACTAGATCCGAAGTCTTTTTTCGTCTTTCATGATTCCATAGAATTTTTTGTCTATTTCTGAATCATTCATTAGAATCGCTATTCTATATAAATCTATTTTTTATTATCTACTATATTTCGATTTAGAATTTATATTTATGATTTGTACTTTTTTTCTAAGAATCTTGTTCATCGAATCTCTTCATCAACGACTCAATAAAATATCTTGAATCTATGTTGAATTAGTAGGTACATGTATCAATCCAATGTCAAAAACCTTTTTTATTTGCCCTATATTTCCTAAGTTACCCTATATGCACTAGGTAAATAAAATTGCTGTAAATCCAACTTTTCATTTGGGAATAAGCCATTATGCAAATAAAATATATATCTATAAATATGTTATAATTCAATATATTTATATTCACTAAACTCATAGTGGTTTTTTAAGGAATAAAATGAAACAGGCCCTTTTAACTCAGTGGTAGAGTAACGCCATGGTAAGGCGTAAGTCGTCGGTTCAAATCCGATAAGGGGCTAAAACTCTCGTGGGAGTATTCATATTTTAAGAGAGAATAGAGATACTGTTGATATTTGTAATATCAAA